CGGAGTCTTTGTCTAAAGAAATGCGTTGAGAAAGGGCAGATGTATAGAACCTTTCAACGAGATAGTGCTTTTTCAAATCTCTCAAAATGGAATCTGTTCCAAACATATATGCCATGGTTCCTTACTTCGATAGGGTGCAAATATCTCAATTTCACCCTTTTAGATACTCTTTCAGACCCATTGCCGATACTAAGTAGCAGTCAAAAATTTGTATCCATTTTTCATGTTTTTCATGATATGATGCATGGATCAGATATATCACGGTCAATTCCTCAGAAGATTCTTACAATTCCTCAGAAGATTCTTACAAAATGGACTCTGATAAGTGAGATTTCGAGTCAATGTTTACAGAATCTTCTTCTGCCCGAAGAAATGATTCATCGAAATAATGAGTCACCCGTTCCATTGATATGGGCACATCTGAGATCAACAAATGCTCGGGAGTTCCTCTATTCAATCTTTTTCCTTCTTCTTGTTGCTGGATATCTCGTTCGTATACATCTTCTCTTTGTTTCCCGAGCCTCTAGTGAGTTACAGACAGAGTTAGAAAAGATCAAATCTTTGATGATTCCATCATACATGATGGAATTTCGAAAACTTCTGGATAGGTATCCTACATCTGAACTGAATTCTTTCTGGTTAAAAAATCTCTTTCTAGTTGTTCTGGAACAATTAGGAGATTCTCTGGAAGAAATACGGGGTTCTGCTTCTGGTGGCAACATGCTATTGGGTGGTGGTCCCGCTTATGGGGTCAAATCAATACGTTCTAAGAATAAATATTGGAAGATCAATCTCATCGATCTTGTAAGTATCATACCAAATCCCATCAATCGAATCATTTTTTCGAGAAATACGAGACATCTAAGTCGTACAAGTAAAGAGATCTATTCATTGATAAGAAAAAGAAAAAACGTGAACGGTGATTGGATTGATGAGAAAATCGAATTCTGGGTCGCGAACAGTGATTCGATTGATGATGAAGAAAGAGAATTCTTGGTTCAGTTCTCCACCTTAACGACAGAAAAAGGGATTGATCAAATTCTATTGAGTCTGACTCATAGTGATCATTTATCAAAGAATGACTCTGGTTATCAAATGATTGAACAACCGGGATCAATTTCCTTACGATACTTAGTTGACATTCATCAAAAGGATCTAATGAATTATGAGTTCAATAGATCCTGTTTAGCAGAAAGACGGATATTCCTTGCTCATTATCAGACAATCACTTATTCACAAACCTCGTGTGGGGCTAATAGTTTTCATTCCCCATCTCCTCATGGAAAACCCTTTTCGCTCCGCTTAGCCCTATCCCCTTCTAGAGGTATTTTAGTGATAGGTTCTATAGGAACTGGACGATCCTGTTTGGTCAAATACCTAGCGACAAACTCCTATGTTCCTTTCATTACGGTATTTCCGAACAAGTTCCTGGACGACAAGCTTAAAGGTTATCTTATTGATGATATCGATATTGATGATAGTGATGATGACCTTGATATTGATGATAGTGACGATATTGATGATAGTGATGGTATTGATGATAGTGATGATGACCTTGATATTGATATGGAGCTGCTAACTATGACGAATGTGCTAACTATGTATATGACGCCGAAAATAGACCGATTTGAGATCACCCTTCAATTCGAATTAGCAAAAGCAATGTCTCCTTGCATAATATGGATTCCAAACATTCATGATCTGCATGTGAATGAGTCGAATTACTTATCCCTCGGTCTATTAGAGAACTATCTCTCCAGTGAAAGATGTTCCACTGGAAAGATTCTTGTTATTGCTTCGACTCATATTCCCCAAAAAGTGGATCCCGCTCTAATAGCTCCGAATAAATTAAATACATGCATTAAGATACGAAGGCTTCTTCTTCCACAACAACGAAAGCACTTTTTCATTCTTTCATATACTAGGGGATTTCACTTGGAAAAGAAGATGTTCCATACTACTGGATTCGGGTCCATAACCATGGGTTCCAATGCACGAGATCTTGTAGCACTTATCAATGAGGCCCTATCAATTAGTATTACACAGAAGAAATCCATTATAGAAACTAATACAATTAGATCAGCTCTTCATAGAAAAACTTGGCATTTTCGATCCCAGATAAGATCAGTTCAGGATCATGGGATCCTTTTCTATCAGATAGGAAGGGCTGTTGCACAAAATGTACTTCTAAGTAATTGCCCCATAGATCCTATATCTATCTATATGAAGAAGAAATCATGTAAGGGAGGGGATTCTTATTTGTACAAATGGTACTTCGAACTTGGAACGAGCATGAAGAAATTAACGATACTTCTTTATCTTTTGAGTTGTTCTGCCGGATCGGTCGCTCAAGATCTTTGGTCTTCATCCAGACCCGATGAAAAAAATTGGATCACTTCTTATGGATTCGTTGAGAATGATTCTGATCTAGTTCATGGCCTATTACTATTATTACTATTAGAAGTAGAAGTAGAAGGCGCTCTGGCGGGATCCTCACGGA